CAAACAAAATGAATTGCTTTCTAGATGATCCTTCTAGAAGAAGGTGATTTTAACAATCTTTCTAGTTACTTCGTTCTCTATTTCTATTTGAGAGGATCCTAAGGAAAAGGATTTTGTTTCCACCGAGCTAAAACAATATGGCGATGTCTCTAGTAAACCAAAGACATCGTTGAATAGCTATTTTGCTTCAATTTCTTTCTTTAGACATCCAAAAAAAAATGGAAGATTTAGTTACGATTGGAAATTGACTTTTTATCTTCAGCCATGGATCCTTTACTCATACTTATTCAATTGGAAGTCTTGATCCAATTCAAAAATTATGTTTCGCAATTTCATAATCCAACTTTTCAATTTATAAGTGACTCATGGATACAAATCACGAGAATGTGTATTTTTTTCTCGACTTTATCATTGAGAGGTAAAGGATTAAATCCTTTTAAGAAATAAAGTTTTTGATCGGAATATGAATAAAACCGAAAGACCCTTTAACTATTAAAGGACTAATAGAACGAATCACACTTTTACCACTAAACTATACCCGCTACAATATGATTATTGTATACAAATGGAGCTTTTGTCGAACAAGATAATTGAGCATGATCAAGATAGGATCATCAAAGAATCATCAAACTTGGAGTGTTGAACTTTTTCGTGGGTAGATAAAAATTTAATGAGATTCGGAAAAGAGGCTTCATTTAATTGAAATTAAATAACTAAAGTTTTCTTTTTTGCTGAAAGGAGATAGATACGGATCGAAAAAAACACTACAATCATAACAGAAAAATGCATTGTCCAGAATCTATAGTTTCTTTTTTAGTTCGGAAAATGAAATAAAATATAACAAGAAAAAAAAATGGAAACAGTTTTTATTCTTTTTGTTGTTGCTTGAATATAAAATATTCAATTGAATATAATAATATAATAAAAAAAACAAATATTTGTGTTTTCAAATCAGATATCAGATAAATCATTATTTATCTATAATTCGTTAGAACAAAAAAAAAAGGCCCGGCTAGGTACTGACCAGGCCAGGCCATCAGAATAACAAGGGCCTTTCGAACAAAATCAACACAAGGAGGTCTTCCTTATTTTTCTTTAGTTCGATTAGTGGCGGGCTCGAGCCCTCTTTTAGTTTTTAGTTTAGAATAGAGAAAAAAGAGAGAGAAAGACTCCTTACATTATGTGTAATGTAGTAATTATCTTTTGCAATTGGGAGAGATGGCTGAGTGGACTAAAGCGTCGGATTGCTAATCCGTTGTACGAGTTATTTGTACCGAGGGTTCGAATCCCTCTCTTTCCGTTTCCGTTAATGACTTGCTTTATTTTATTTTTCAATTTTGAAAATCTTAGTTAAGCGTGTGGAATAGATAAAATCCTAAGAAAATTTGAAAATTTCCCAAGGAAAACCCTTTGGATTTTATTCTTCACGTCCAGGATTACGCCCCGGATCATTAGATAGGAATCCAAAGATAAAGAGAGAAACAAAAAATATCACTACGGTATAAACGAAGAGTTTCAGAGTAAGCATTACACAATCTCCAAGATGATTTTTTGGAAAAAAAAAAAGAGAATAGATCTTCCATTTTTCTACCACATATCCTATTTTGACACCACGAAATCTGGTTTTTTTTCATGAATTGTCACAAATTCATTTGTTTTTCATTATCAAAAAGTTCTTTCATATCCAAATTCGATATTGTGGGAGACCCTAATGGGGTTAGGGTCTTTCACTGGAAAGGGGGTCAAAAATGAGGAAATGGGGGTAAGCCGGATTTATGGCGACTATCCAAGAATTTCAGTGTGCTAATCTAGGATTCATACTCTAAAACTTATCTGATTTTCTCAATTGTTAGAATTTTTCTTGAAGAAATCATGCATTTTCTAAGATATTATTATTTAGGATCTCATCGAAAACTTACAGCAGCTTGCCAAACAAAAGCTAAGAGAAAAAAAAGCACAGGTATGACTGGCATAACATCTACGATTGGATTCAAAAAAGCATACGCTTCAGGCAATTTGCCGAAGAAAAAACTACTCGAATAAAGGGCAGAATTAATACAGATCAAACTAACGATATTAAGCATAACAGACATTTTGTTCTTGGAGATAATTGCATTTTGATTGAGTTTTTGATATAAGGAACAAGGAAGAAAGTAAGTAAGGTAGACAAAAAATCCTTCTTTTTCTTTGAACCCACCCAATCAAAAATCCTCCAATTCTCAAAGGAGAATAGAAGAAATCATACTTTCATACAATATCTTAATTGAATTCTATGTAATGATCAATAAATTAAGTTGAATTCTATATCTATATGTATCAAAATCCTAGTACCAATCTATTCTATAGATATATAGATATTTGGAGATATTTGGACTGGAGTTGACAAACAACCAATACCAATATTATTGTTTCTTAGTGTAGATTAGAAATTGAAATGGGGCGTGGCCAAGTGGTAAGGCAACGGGTTTTGGTCCCGCCATTCGGAGGTTCGAATCCTTCCGTCCCAGTACATATCCATTTTTTTATGCTCCATTATGACTATAGAAAGAAGTAGGTCAGTGGATAGGAGTAAATCCGTATTCATTTTAATATCTGTGTCTGTTCGAATCTCATTAACAAATGATCAAGTTACATATCATATAGAAATATGTTATGGAGCCGATATATTTTCTTTGAATCTCATTTTATTTAGGTATTTCGTGTTTGGCTCTAAGTAAAAATTGGAAATCTACAGAACAATTGAGGCAGGGGTGATTTCCCCTATCACTCTTTTATTCACTTTATGATAAGAGTCGATTATTGTGAAATATTACTTAATCCCATGTTAAACAAAATCTATAAATATATATCATCTAAAATATATAAAATGAGGAAATGTTTCGCTTATATGGTATGTATCGTTCTATTTCAATGACAATAATTTTTCGGTTTTTGTGAAAAAGATTTTTGATACCTTCAATTATTTAAATTCTATATTATAGAATATCTATAACAGTGACAACTCTTCAGTCTATCTGATAGATACGAAAAACCCTCCTTATTTTTTTGATTTTCGTAATCAGACGAAAAGAATAAAGATTCAAATCTTAATTTAGATCATTTTTTTATCCATCTCATGAAAAAAAATTGGATTTTGTTTTTCTTTTCTTTTATCTATTTAAAATGAAATCAGTGATGAGTCAATTCAAAAAGAAAGACTTATCTTCCTATGAAGATCAAACGTCATGCTTATTGTCCAATTTTCTTCAAATTAAATAATGATGTCTAAATAGGAAACTTTTTCAATTTCAATTAGAACTATTTTTATTAAATATTTTTAATGATTGCTTGTAAGTGGAATCTTTATTTGGTACTTAAAAAGTAGGAAATCGTTTAATCTATCCTGTTGAGTCACTTGAAGATGCAGATTCAAAAAGTTATTTGTTTATATATTTTGATTTCTTGCTATTATCTATATATTATTTATGTATGTGAAAGATGCTGTCTTGCTAAGACTTTTTCAGAAAAATCGTTTCATATTATCATATATAGAAGAAAAAGCCTAGATTACGATGTCTATGTACAACTGAACCAATGACTATTCATGATTCCATAATTGAATCAATTCCATACCGGTTCCAAATTAGAGGAATATTATGGTAAAACTTCGTTTGAAACGATGTGGTAGAAAGCAACGTGCGACTTGAAGGACATGATCCGTTGTGGATTTTTCCATCCACCATTTTCGATTTATCTAAGGATGAGAGTGCTCTTGGCTCGACATTGTTTGTTCTGTTACACTCGATTTTTTGTTGGGTTGTAAATAGTCCACGATGAAGCTCGAGTAGAAAATTTCTCGGGGGCAAGGATCTAGGGTTAATGCCAATTAATCGGAACAACTTCGTAAACGTATCTTCCATATATAGAAATCGAAAGGATCCAATTCGAGCAAGTTTCCAATTCAAAAGCAAGACTTGTTAGAATTTAGCAAACTTTTTCGATTCAAAGTGTATCACACGTGAATCAACTGTCCGTAGGATTCTTTGATAGAAAGAAATCAAAAAAGGGGTATGTTGCTGCCACTTTGAAAGGATTAAGAAGCACCGAAGTAATGTTTAAACCCAATGATTTAAAATAAGGATAAAGGATCTAAGAACAAGGAAAGACCTTTTTAATTGTCTCGATAGTCTCACTAATTGGATCAGACTAAAGAATCCAAATAGAATTTGAAACGAGACAAAAGACAAACAAAACAAAAGGGGTTAAAGACCACTCAATAAATGAAAGTGACTAAAGATTTTTCCTTTGAGCTATTTGAGAGTTATGCAACTTGAGTTATGAGTACGAATGGTTTCTTTTTCATTTTCAGGAAGGAAAAAAGACTGAAATTAGAGTCTAATTGATTTTCTAGGCCCATTTGTCATTTAATTTATTAGAATTGCATACATAGACAAAACTTCAAAACAAATCATTTTTCTCGAGCCGTACGAGGAGAAAACTTCCTATACGGTTCTAGGGGGGGTGTTGGTCATCTACATCTATCCCAATGAGCCGTCTATCGAATCGTTGCAATTGATGTTCGATCCCGAAGAGAAGGAAAAGATCTTAGAAAAGTGGGGTTTTATGATCCAATGAAGAATCAAACTTATTTAAACGTTCCTCTTATTCTATATTTCCTTGAAAAAGGTGCTCAACCCACAGGAACTGTTCAGAATCTTTTAAAGAAAGCGGAAGTTTTTAAGTAACTTCCGTCTAATCAAACGAAATTCAATTAAAGAAAGACTAAGGGGGGGGTAGCAACTTGTATATAACTTTGTATAATTTTGCTCGACTTGTTTTTTGATTCCCCCCCCCTACTGCTGTAATTGTTTCCGTTGAATCCGATATCTAGAACGACAAAACCTTAGTTTATTGATTTTCTAAATAGCAAATTCGGACATTTCCTTCAATTGTGTGGTTTTCATTGGAACTCGACTAACCAACAAGGAATCCACTTTGCTTATTCCACTTAGATTCATGAA